GTGCCCCATATGTGACTCGCTCAAGGTAAGATCTTATTATTGCATAGTCTCTCATTAGACAACCACTATCTCTATATCATTTCTCATAGAAAGTGCGTATACACTTAACAAAACATCTTCTTCTTTGAACAATAAAGAGGGAAAGAAATAAAAAAAAGTCTAGTCTTTCTCAGTATCTATCTATAAAGATAGTAAGAGCTCATTCCATTGATTGAAATAGAAAATTTCGGAAGAATTTTAGGTTAGAAGAAATTTCCAATCATCGGAATCCCTTTCTTTTCGAAATACAAACACGGGAATCACTGAAATATCTCTTTGAGAGAAAGAGTATGATTCATATCATAGATAACTCCATTGGAGTCCAATGGGATTCAAAATTCAGAGATTTTGATTTTAAATAGTTCAAAACGCGTTGCAGAACGATCTATAAAACAATTGATACGGTTTGATTCCTCAACTCAATTAGTAGTACTTCTAGAGCCCACTTCTTCCCCACACTACGAGTGAAAGGGAAAATGTAAAGACTACCATTAAAGCAGCCCAAGCGAGACTTACTATATCCATGTGAATTATGTCCCCTATCTCTATAAATACGAAGGAATTTTTCCATTATTCCTCCCTAATAATAGTGGAATCCATGGCGCAGAGTCAAAAAGGGATTCTGACCGAACACTATCGAGAAACCAATCCAATAAATCGATTATGATTTCGAATCGGGAAAGATTAAACACAAGCAAAATACGTAGTAAGATCCGAAGGGAATGGGAACATGTAGGAATAATAAGGCCTATTCTTTTTTTGTTTTGTTGACCTTAGTAAGTAAAAACAGACAAGGGAGAAATCACGAAAAACCAGAAATCTCTATCTATTACAGACCTCTATTTCCCCATTTGATCCGCTACCCTCCTTCCCCATTATCGCTCTGAAAGAGGGGGCTTGTCTAGGGGTTGCCGCAAAGAAATTCTTTCTGTTTGCCCCTTTTTCTATAAAAGTAAATTATCAATCCAATCTAATATTGGTTGGATACCTGAGCACTCGGAGATTCTCGCGAGTCCGTCGTATATTGCACCTCCTTCCAAAACTCTTAATTGAATCAGATTTCCTATTCAGGCTCCACAATCTGATTCAAGATCCAGTCATTAAACACTCCCTTAGTAATAGAAGGGAATCGTGAAGTCTTGATAGACCCTCTACCAGTAGATTCGAATATTTCCTTGAATCCTAGATGCGAAGGAGCATTCACACTCTTTTTGTTTAGAAAACCCTCAGACCACATGCTTAGAATCAACAAAGCATTAACAGTCTGTTTCCTCTGCTTCTAACGGGGAAGAATTCTGCGAGTTCTATAAGTGGAACCGAAGAGAAGAAGAGATTTCGAGTTTTTTTGTTGATCAGGCGACACCCGGATTTGAACTGGGGAAAAAGGATTTGCAGTCCCCCGCCTTACCACTCGGCCATGCCGCCAAAATAATACAAAATAGATGAAAATTTTCCCAGATTGCTGAAGTTTTATTGTACTTGGATTTTGACTCCTGTTTTCCTTAATCCTTTTCCTAAAAGAAAGACCCTTTTTGGATTTTATCCATCCCTTCGATTGATTGTATAGTATTGGAAAATCCACAATGCTAAAAACATTCTCTGGCTTTTCTATTGAGAAATCAAATGTGGATTTTCAGCCGACAAACTTGAACCATTAACTATTGACTGCTTAGTTCGAATTAATGACGATTCTGGGATTTGAATCACAAATTGTGTTTTCCTAATGACATAAGAAAATACAAATTGAGACAGAACTAATCAGTATTTATTTTTTCAATCAAAAAATCCTTCTCAATTTCAATTATAACAAAACATATCAGTATATGTAAACCCCAGAACATAAATTGTTACACAGATATCTATTATTTAGATATATTGTCTATAGGTAATTATCATAAAATTATCCTACTTCACTTCAATTTTGCATTAAATAGAAATTCTCTTTTGATAGAACACGACCCGGACTGTCCCGAATAGAACCAGCAATAAAAGAGAAGTCGGATATTATAGCTATCCGCATACGTGTTTAATAAGTGCAACCCTTCTTATACACTTCAAATCATATTCTATTCAAAAATCAGTAAAGTAAAGTAGAAATATTTCTCTTCTCTGCGAATTGTTTTTTTTTGAATAACGAAATCTCTAACATAAAGACGGTTAAGTGCTAAAAAAATGGATCCTATGTTGTTTCTGATTTTTCTGTCTTTGTATTTATCTCCCAAATACCGAATCCTTTTATTTTTCTCAAATTCGAATATGTAATATCATAATAATGGTATAATTGAAATCCTTTTTGTTTTGCTATTATATACAAAACCTTATGACTTTAACTTTAATAAGTCTAAGTGACAGAATTCTGTTTCTAGGACTGTTTTATCAATTCCTTTCCATTTTGATCTGTTGCAACTTCCAATTTAAGTAGAAAATTCTCTTTATTCCTCCGTTCAAACGTAGTTCATAC